TTTTATTTTTTGCCTATCTTCTGTCATTTCTTTCGGAGACCCATATCTTATATTTGGTTCAATCAGAAATTATTTTATCATTTCTGTACCCACAATTCAATCTAGCTGGATATATACCACATATATAGTCCTTTTTTCCGCCCATTTACCCCGAGAAATTTTGAATACTCAAACGGTCGATTTTGTCTTAGTTTATGCTTTTATTTATGACTGAAAGCGGTGTAATGTCTCATTATGATCTGGATTGCGTCTCTTTCTTTCATTTTGATGATTTCCTTAACTAAAAACTAAATGGAAATTAATTATAATTAAATCATTACTATTACTTAGTAATCTAATTACTATAGTTAATCAATTCGTAATTCAATAAAAAAATATAAGAATTTATATTCAATAATTTAGAATAATTAATCAAAAATAGAAATATATTTCTAAAGATATATATATATGATATATAGTCAAATATAATAATCTAAAATATTAGCAAAATATATAGTTTATATAGTTAAAGTAATAGATAATAATAAAAAATGAAAATATCATTTTAAATGTGACTGTTTAATTAAGATACTGAAGATAAATAAATAGAAACTACATATCGCTATAGTCAATTAATGGTTATCATCTATAAATATTAAATATTTATTTGAAATATGCGCTTTCTATTCTTTTCTAGACTCATATTAATTATGAATAGCTAAGAATGGATAGTTAATAGCTACGATCCCAGTAGGTTATTGAATTCCTATGCATGCCCAATTTCGATTGTGTGAGCCCGCTTAGCTCAGAGGTTAGAGCATCGCATTTGTAATGCGATGGTCATCGGTTCGATTCCGATAGCTGGCTTCTCTCTATTTGGTTGCTTTTTTACGTGATTGCTAATGTCTCCGTGAAATCTAAAGAATGCTGGAAAATAGTATTAAATTATTGATATAATTTATCTCATTATTCTTTGTAGTAGAATACTTCAGTTGATTTCACTTCATTTATAGTTCAGTTTTAATTTAGGTTTATTCTGAAAAATTTAAATAAAATAAGGAGTCTTTATGTCGCGTTACCGAGGTCCTCGTTTCAAAAAAATACGCCGTCTGGGGGCTCTACCGGGACTAACTAGTAAAAGGCCTAGAACCGGAAGTGATCTTAGAAACCAATCGCGTTCCGGTAAAAGATCTCAATATCGTATTCGTCTAGAAGAAAAACAAAAATTGCGTTTTCATTATGGTCTTACAGAACGACAATTACTTAAATATGTCCGTATCGCGGGAAAAGCCAAAGGTTCAACAGGTCAGGTTTTACTACAATTACTTGAAATGCGCTTGGATAACATCCTTTTTCGATTGGGTATGGCGTCGACTATTCCTGGAGCCCGCCAATTAGTTAACCATAGACATGTTTTAGTTAATGGTCGTATAGTAGATATACCAAGTTATCGCTGCAAACCACGAGATGTTATTACAGCGAAGGATGAACAAAAATCCCAAACTCTGATTAAAAATTCTCTTGATTCATCCCCTCATGAGGAAGTGCCAAAATATTTGACTCTTCACCCGTTCCAATATAAAGGAGTAGTCAATCAAATAATAGATAATAAATGGGTCGGTTTGAAAATAAACGAATTGCTAGTCGTAGAATATTATTCCCGTCAAACTTAAACCTAACTAACAAAAAAAAGATTTGGGCTATTTTGCTCTCTTCTCTTTTCGTCGAAGTAAGAGATTGGCTGCCATATTTGAATTCCTTGTCGACCTTTTTTTAGTAGTTTAATTTTATGTACCACAACAATTAGGAATATGGAATCTATATCAAAGGAAAGCCTAACTCTTGGACTAATGGTATCCATTATTAGTTGATTTGAGACATTGTATTGTGATAAGTACCGTTGGTGGTTTAGATGAAGGTACGGAAAGAGAGGGATTCGAACCCTCGGTAAACAAAAGCCTACATAGCAGTTCCAATGCTACGCCTTGAACCACTCGGCCATCTCTCCTACATAATGATTATGACTCAGAACCCGAGTGAATAGCGAGTCGTTATCATAGTATATCATAGTAGATTATTGGTATTGGATAGATACGACCAATCAATTATAACTATAAAAATAGAAAACTTTTCAGCATAGAATGCTTATTCAACCATATTCAATCAAAACTTTTATCGAGTTATCCTAATCCTAATCTCCAGTAAAAATGCCTTTATTCTTGAACTTCGATAAAATCGGACTAGTTCCCGTTATTGGTATACTACTACATTTGCATGAAATCTAATCGGATTAAACTAGTTCTTATTTGTTTTATTCGAATATAAATTAGAAATTCCGACGAAACAATTTGAGTAGTAAGGTGTATATCTTTTTTATATTATTAGTCTGTTTTGTTTTTATGTTATTTCGTACTGTACAATTACTTTCTTTGTAGGATCGTTTTCCCACGAGAGGTAATGAAAAGAATTTATAGAATGGATTGTTAGCTATGTCTAGATCGCGGATAAATGGAAATTTTAT